GATGATATACCTAAGTATCTCATCATCCACCGTATACTCCTCCCTCAGCTCCGGGTCCGAGTCCAAGTTCGAATAGTCACGATCATCAATATCATCCGCATCTCTAAGCGCATCCATATATTCCTTAGCAGGATCGCTATCATTATCAATCCCATCAATATCCACATCATCAAGCGCTTCCATATAGTCCTCAGGATCGAGATCATCAATAACTATTTTCAAACCCAGCTTGTTCAGAAATACCGTAATGAAAGGAAGATAGGAGTTTGTCGCTAGGGATTTGACCAAATAGGATCGTCCAGTTCCTATAGGACCTATCACTAAAATACCCCTAGAGGGGGATAGCGCTAGGCGGAACGAAAAGGGTTTCGGGTTTCCATGAGATGGGAAATGAAAACTATTGGCCCCACACGAGGTTTGTGAATAAGTGATTGTCTGATAATGAGCAAGGAATATCCGTCTTTCTGCTAAACAGGATGTATTGAACTCATAATTCATTAGATCCTTTTGATGAATGTCAACTAAGTATCGTAAGTAAATTGCTCCCGCTTGTTCAAACATTTGATAACCATAGTCACTCTTTACTAAACGATCAATATGAGTCAGACTCCATAGAATTTGATCAATCCCTTTTTCTGGCCTTAGGGTGGAGAAATGAAACGAGTAAACTCTCTCTTCATCCAAAAACCAATCACAGGTCTCGATCCAGGATTCTATTTCATCATGAGTCTGAAACCTTTGCCCTTTTCTTATCCATGAATAGATCTCTTTACTTGTATGACTTAGATATCTCGTATTTCTCGAAAAAGTGATTCGATTGATGGGATTTGGTATGATACTTATGAGATCGATGAGATTGAAAAATATCTTCTGTAGAAATTTGACCCCATAAGCGGGACCACCACCAAATAGCGCAAAACCCAGTATTTCCGCTAGAAAATCTTCTAATTGTTCCCGAGCAACTAGAAAGAGATTCTTTAACCAGAAAGAATTCGGTTCAGGTTTAGGATACCCATCCACAAGTTTGTACACCTCAATCGTGTATGATGGAATCGTCAAAGATTTTATCCTCTCGAACTCTGTCTGTAACTCACTAGAGTCTAGGGAAACAGAGAAAAGAAGTACCTGAACGAGACATCCAGCAAGAAGAAGAAGTAAAAGGCTTGAATAGAGGAACTCCCGAATATTTGGCGAGCTCAGATGTGTCGATATCAATGGTGACTCATTATTTCGATGAATCATTTCTTCGACCCGAAGAAGCCTACGGAAACACTTCCACGAAATATCACTTGAAATCTCACTTATCGGTGTCCACAATCCCCACAATTTGAGCTTAAGAGCTCGCCATTTTAGCTTAAGAATTCGCCATGCTGATCTGTGCATAATATAATGAAAAATGGATACAAATTTGTGACTGCTACTTAGCATCGGCAATAGGTCTGAAAAAGCATCTAAAAATATCAAATTTAGATATTTGTACCCTGTCGAAGTAAAGAACCATGGCATATATGTTTGGAATAGATTCCATTTTGATAGAGTTGAAAAAGCACTATCTCGTTGAAAGGTTCTATCCATCTGCCCTTTCTCAACGTCTTTCTTTAGCCAATTTCGCCAAAGACGCAATTTTTGACTCGTTTCGGGCGGTAAATATTTCTCAGAACGTGGAGTGTGAATCAAACCCATGTTTGAATTGAAATTGAGATACTGATGCAAGTTCTTCCTTTCTGAATCAGATAGATTCATATCTGAAAGAGGTTGACAATAAGTTCTTTCCAAATTGACTATTTCTTTCTCTGTTAGAGGTGTTCCAGAAATGTCTGCGATCGAGTAAATAGTTCTACGAACGAATAGATCGGATCGAATTGGAAAATGGAAAGATTTGTACAAGTTATACCTTTCGTTACCCCTTTGTGGAAAATCGTTAGGTATGAATATGTTAGATACCTGTGACTCGATTGGTGAAATAGTATCTCTCTCCAAAAAAGCATGTTTTTTTTTACCGACGCACAAAGAAAATTTGTTGTTGCGAATGAACAAGATATTGAGGAATTGTCTATACGTAAAATCATAATTCTTGATACGGGCCTTTTCCATATAAAAAGGGAATCTTTTGTTACAATAGAAGAAGAAGTGGTGTGGATTATTCAAGAATCGAAGTTGATTTGCTTTATAAAAAGAAGATATCAATGAACTTCTATGAAATGCTTTTACGGGATTCAGCCAATTTTCTTGATCGCAGGATATCGTTGATAAATTGGAATCCGTGTTATCAAAGGATTTCCTGCGATTCTTTCTAGTATGGGAGTCAATCATCCACTTCCACTTTGGTATCTTATTGAACAAAAAGGGTGATATTGTTCCTCCATTGATCAATAATTGAGGTTTTTGGGAAGTATCATGATCATCCGCTTTCCATTTTTTCAAATGAACGATTGGAAGACCTAGTGGTTTTAACAACGGATTGCAGAGTTGATCATTCGGACCTTTCAATTCCAAAATG